GTAATGCTATGAATGACCCAGTATCGAATACTAGTAATAATATCAGCAAAAGAACGTTCTCCCGTGCTTCCAGACATGCTGAGCTCCACAAATTCTTGTATGTTCAAAAAAAAGGCGGGCCGATTCCGTGAAAGATGGAATCAGTAAATCTAAAACTACTGATACTGGATCTTTGTGTGATCGTCAATTTTGTACCAAAGGCGTATTTAGAGTAGACCGAATCAGTATAGCTATCCTTCCTCTAGCGCAGCAACGCAGTTTCGATCATTACCGAAAGGAAATGCTATTGCTATATCTTCCTTATATATGTATAAATATATAAATAGATTTTCCTTAGAATATAAGATTCTATAAGATTAAATAAGGTTTATATTAGTGGATTCATCATAGTAATAGAAAGTAAAAGAAAGTAAAAATCTTGAATGGATGGGCTCTCATAATTAATGAGAGATATCATGGAGAGATATCATGATTGAAAGATCTCATTCATTATATTCATAAAATTCCATTATATGTTATATGAAATCTATAAAACCTTTTAGTGGTTCGGTTCATATTTTCTTTTTTTGAATCCTCTCATTTTCTTCAAGTAATTGTTCGTTCATAGAAGAAATATGCTAATACTATTTCACTTTGAACTTCTAAACTGAAGCTATTCTTACTATTCTAAATAGTAATTATTATAAATTATTATAAATGGAAATTCTTATTACTATCCCTATCTATTGAATTCTTTTACTATTTCATTTTTCATTGGTTAATATATTAGAATTAGATTTCATATTTTTTATTATTCTTTTATTCTTTTTAATATTTGCAAAAAGAAAAAAAAAAGATCGTTGGAACAATCCATGGTAAATGTTTTCTTAATAGAATTATATGTAGTAAAATAACATATCTAATTTAGCTCTTTCATGCCTATTCTAACTAGTTATTTTGGTTTTTTACTGGCTGCTTCAACTATAACCCCAGCTCTATTTATTGGTTTAAACAAGATACGACTTATTTGAAATGAATGAAATTCAATAAACAATTTACAAAAATAAAAATCAAAGCCTCTCAGAATATTTCATTTCAGGTATTCTATGGTTCCTTCCGTGAATCTCAATTACCAATTCTTGGCCATTGAGATTCACGGATAATTTAGATTAATATTTAAGGATAGATCTTATCTCTCTTCTTATTCCCTAAAACAAATCGAAATGATTGAAGTTTTTCTATTCGGAATCGTCTTAGGTCTAATTCCTATTACTTTAACAGGATTATTTGTAACTGCATATTTACAATACAGGCGCGGTGATCAGTTGGACCTTTGATTGAGTAACATCTCTTTTTTTGATTGACCTCCTCCTTGTAGGAGGTCAATTTTAAGTTGCAATTCTACTTTGTTTTGTTAAGTTCTTTCATTGTAATTCGACATAACATAAAAGGAATCACGCTCTGTAGGATTTGAACCTACGACATCGGGTTTTGGAGACCCGCGTTCTACCGAGCTGAACTAAGAGCGCTTTCTTAGATCTATAACAATAGATATATAAAAGTAGATACAATTGTAAAGAAAAGGATTTTTTTATCCCCGAAGTTTATTGTGTGTACATATAGTATGTAAAAATGAAAGATTATGTCCAAAATTGACTGATCTTACTCAAGGAATCTCTCAAAAGAATAGGTAGGGATGACAGGATTTGAACCTGTGACATTTTGTACCCAAAACAAACGCGCTACCAAGCTGCGCTACATCCCTTTGAAAAATTGTTATACAGTGTGTCATTGTATAAAATCCATATCTTTTTTTCACATCCTTCTTTTTTGCTCTACCTATTCTATAGATATAGATAGGTAGAGAATGTTCTTGTCATTTTTTTTAGGGGCGGCAAAATTGAATCTGATGGGTCATTGTACATATGCATTTTAGTTAGTAATTCCTAATTCTAATTTCATTTCAAGCAAAAACAAAAGATCTTGAACTAAAATTAAAATATCGGATTATCTATGATCTATTTATTAGAATAGCGAACTAGGACTATATATGTATTACAATATACAATTCTTACAATAAATATACAATTCTTACAATATACAATACAAAGAAAATAAATAAGAAAAAAATATAAAATAAAAAAGAAAAAAAGAAGGAGGATTTTCAATGCAAGATATAAAAACATATCTCTCAACGGCACCTGTTTTAACCACTTTATGGTTTGGGTCTTTAGCAGGTCTATTGATAGAAATTAATCGTTTATTTCCAGATGCCTTGTCATTCCCCTTTTTTTCATCCTGATGAAATTCTTGTATTGATAAAAAAGGAAGAAGATTTGAGATACAATTCTACGTAACATGGCTCTAAATTCTTTTTCTTTTCTATCCTAATCTATCCTAAAAAAAAAGAAAGAGTGTATTGAATCTCAGTCAAAATACAGTGAAATTTTGGGAGAAAAGAAATGGAAATGTGGATCCAGTCTAGGGACGGTTCCACGAAATTCTAACATAGAAAGAAGAAAATACTAAGATTAGTATAGAAATGATTCATAGTTAGAAAAAATTGTATTAATTAATTATTACGATATTCTTAATATTCTTCTATTAATGAATATGACTCTTTTTCTTTATATTTATAGTATTATAGTAAGTTCATTTTAGATTCTAGTACTTCGAAGTCATTCGAATTCTAATAATTCAAAAAAGAAAATAGTTAGAAATTCCATAGCGAACGAAGTCGATCCAAAATGAAAAGGAGGTTCATGGCCAAGGGTAAAGATATTAGAATTATAGTGATTTTGGAATGTACCTGTTGTGTTCGAAAGGGTGTCAATAAAGAATTGCTGGGCATTTCTAGATATATTACTCAAAAGAATCGACACAATACACCCAATCGACTAGAATTTAGAAAATTTTGTCGCTATTGTCAAAAGTATACGATTCATGGGGAAATAAAGAAATAGATAGAAAAGAATTCGTGTTTTCTTTTTCCAAGTAGTGGGAAGAGTAAGAACTTTACATCTTAACATATATAATACAAACCAAATCCTATTTTGGTCGAATCTTAAATGAATAAGAAAAAAAGAGGATTCTATTTTATAGATTCTTTTATATCGAAGGAATAAACAAACAAGGAATAAGCAAACCATGGATAAATCCAAACAACCTTTTCGTAAATCCAAGCGATCTTTTCGTAGGCGTTTACCCCCAATCGGATCGGGGGATCGAATCGATTATAGAAACATGAGTTTAATTAGTCGATTTCTTAGTGAACAAGGAAAAATCTTATCTAGACGGACGAATAGATTGACTTTGAAACAACAACGATTAATTACTATTGCTATAAAACAAGCTCGTATTTTATCTTTGTTACCTTTTCGTAATAATGAGAAACAATTGGAGAGAGTGGAGTCGATTCCTAGAACTACTGGTCCTAGAACCAAAAATAAATAGATATACTCTTCAAAACTCCAATCGGAACTCAAGCTCATATTAATGTTTTGCTCGAAAAAAACTAGAATCCAGATTTGATTCTTGTATTCTAAAAAAGGAAAAATGGGGAAGAAATCTTTTTTTCTTGAAAGATGTTCGTTTTTTCCTACTACTCAAATCTTAATTTATTTTTATTCTATCTTCCCGGAGTCCATTCTCCGGGAAATCCTGTTTCAATCATTCTTGTTTCCTGTATAATAGATTCTATTAAGATTCTTTTATTCCTTTATTTGATTTGTATTCTTTTCTTTTTAATTGATAATTTTATTTGAAATAATATCAAAACAATTCTTATTTGATAGGGCTATTTGCGCAAGTATTTTACGATTCAGAAGCAATTGTCTTTTGTACAGATTGTGGATGAAGAGGCTATAACTATAGAATAGCCTATCCTCACGAGTTACCGCATTTATCCGAGTGATCCACAAACGACGAAAATCTCTCTTTTTCCTGCTCCTATCTCGATGAGAGGAAATCAAAGCTCTCATTCTTTGTTGAGTAGTCATTCGAGTCAGTCTTGAATGAGCCCCTATAAAGGTTGATGCAAATAAACGAATCTTTTTTCGACGTCTCCGAGCTATATATCCTCGTTTAACTCTGGTCATTGAATCAAATGAAACTTTATTGAATAACTAATTGATTTCTCTTCTTTCAGTCATCCTTTTCTTCCGGTCGATTAATAACAAAACGGATTCTTCCAATATATAAAATATAAATTCCAATGGCTTTTGCGACTATGACCTTCCCGACCACGACTTTTTCTTTCTTCAAGGTATCTCGCCTGGAAATAAGAAATTCGACTGCTACTAAAGAAGAAAGAATAGTGGGTTTCCTCGTTTCTATGGCAACTTCTGAAACGGTGAGGTCCTCTCTATACACCGGAGCCTCTTCTTTCATTTCATCAAAATTTCTTGTGAACTTGTATAGTTCACACTCTTTGGCTCTACCCATCCATTTTGAAATTAGAATTCTTTTTTCAATTCTAATTCTAAAGTAATAGTCCTTTTCACAAAAAAGCTATCCATACAGTGACGGTATTTAATTCTGAAAGTTGGCTAGGTAGCTGACCTTGTTAGTCCGTTTTTTTTTCAAGAAAGGGAATAGGAGCATAACCTTTTTCCTCCGCTTAATGGATAACTATTTGTTACCAATGGAGAATTCCTTCTCATCTCAAACGGAGTGATTGGATTTGCACCAATAGAAACCATAAATTCATAACATAATTAAGTAGATAACATAATTAAGTAGATAATAGATCTTGATACTAGTCAATCAAAAGTCCGTGTTCCACCCTATCTATCCTCCTATCTATCCTAATTCATTGGTAGTGGTCGTTGATACCGGAAAAAATTTTTGCATTTCTTCAAACTCATGATCTGAACTTAACGAGTCGCACATACACCCTAGTACATGTTCCTCGACGCTGAGGACATCCTCGAAGAGCGGGAGATTTCGTGACATTTCTTATTGGCTGTCTTGCGTTTCTAATAAGTTGTTTAATGGTTGGCATGGTGTATCTATAGAATCTCATTCTAGATAGAATAGAGCGGGTTGGCTTAGATCGATCTTAACCTGATGATTGATGATTATGAATGATTTCTATTCACACGTAAATTTTGAATTTTTAAAAGGAATTCGTATATTTATATGGAATTCCCAGTATTTTCATTTTCGATCGCGACAAGATCAACGATGCCATGAGCTTGAGCTTCTGTTGCTGACATAAAAACATCCCTTTCCATATCTTCGGATATAACCCATAAAGGGTTGCCCGTTCTTTGTACATAAACTTTTGTGAGAGTTTCGCGAAGCTTCAATAGTTCTTCTGCTTCCAGGATAAAATCCCTTGCTTGTGCCTCGTAAAAAGAACTAGCAGGTTGGTGAATCATAACCCTGATGATATTGATATAACATCTTGAATGGTTCTTCTATCTATATATCGCACGATTGGATGGATTAAAGTAAGGGGAATCAAAATAACAATAAAAAATAGAATTATAACAACCGTACAGGCATCTTTTGTACATTGCATACGGCTCTGCAATGGATTTTATTTTTTTGATAAAATTTCTTTTATCAAAAAGAATAAATAGAACCTATATGATCCAAATCATTAAATGATCCATTTACCACCCTTCCTTTACGTAGTAGTTAAAAAGATACTATGATGGTTCTGTTGCTTTATATATTTATCTCGTCTGTGGTTTAGCAATCCCAAAGTTTCTTTTTGATAAGATCTAAGAAGGAAAAAATGATTTTTTCCTTTTTTTTTTGATTCTTTCCTCTCATAACATAAAAATAAGAAAGAGACTTCTGTTGTGGAAGAATAATGGTTTGTGACGCTGAAATTGACTCTTGCTTGACACAGAAAATCAAATTGGGAATAACCCTTCTTTCATACTACTATTTCGATACAAAATCTCATGTTAGAAAAAAAAACAATAATGGTTTGTTCATATCGAACTCGAAGTGCCATGCTATTATTACTTATTCTTTATTTGATTCATATTCGATACAGCGAAGGCATAGTATTCTTTTTTTTCTCAAATCTCAAATAAAAAAAAACTCATTGGCGCCAAGCGTGAGGGAATGCTAGACGTTTGGTAATTTCTCCTCCGACCAGAATGAAAGATCCCATTGAAGCGGCTAATCCCATACATATTGTATGTACATCTGGTAACACAAATTGCATAGTATCATAAATGGCTATTCCTGGTATTACCCATCCACCTGGAGAATTTATAAACAAATAAAGATCCCTAGTATCATCTTCTATGCTGAGATATACCATGAGACCAACAATTTGATTCGAGATCTCGCTATCAACCTCTTGGCCTAAAAAAAGTAATCTTTCTCGATGAAGTCGGTTGATTAGGACAAAATTGTATCCCTGAGGAACCGTACGTGCACCTTTGGATGCATACGGTTCAAAAGAATTGTGAAAAAAAATCAATGTGTCGATTCCAATCCTATTTCTTTTTTTTAATGAGTTTTGCCCCCTTCCCCTTACCTCTATTCTATAATGTAGAAAATCAAAAAGAATTTTATGAACTTATTGAACTAACTTCTCATTGATGTATTGTTTCATCGAAATTCAAATTACGATGTAATTTTCTTGTTCCTGAATGGGCCCTTTCAATTCTTTTAGGTTCTTGTTCTACTCCGGGGGAAGATTTGCCCGAATTCCATTTGCGCATATAGGTCAAATGATTCCAGTACCACTTCTTTTTTTTTTTTCAATTGTTTCATACCTTTCCCCAAAATATTTGATGTATTATCATTGGTAGGTAGTTTGATATTATCCCTATAGTAAATATAAGAATAGTCTATTCTATATTAAACAAGCGGTAATTTTGTAATCATAATCATCATATATTCTATCTAATATATTAGATTCTAAGATTCTATTATCTTTCTATTATAGTAAGTTAGATTATATTCATATTCTATTTAATTACTTTCTATTTAATTACTAATTTAATTACTAATGAATCTCAAATTTATGAAGAATTTCATGAAATTTCTATTTTATCTTTCTTTCTTATATTTTCTTATATTATTATTCTTTATTTCTTATTTCATTTATTTCTTTAATATTTATGATTTCTATTACTACATTTTACACTCCCATTATTACTCTTACCATTTCCAATTTGGTATTATATGAACGGAGCCTGGATACTTTATTTTATCAGTCCAAGTAAACCATCAATTATTTGAATTGATAATATTGATCCCCAATAGGAATTATTGTGCTTCACGCTCCAAATTATTGATGGTTCAATCAATACAATATCCAATATCTATTTATTGAATTGGGCGAAACAGAGAATACTCGATCGGGGGAGATAACGGGGAAATACCATATGACCAATATGTCTGACAAGTCGCACTATACGTCAACCCAAACTGCATCTTCCTCTCCAGGATTCCGAAAAGGCACTTTTGGAACACCAATGGGCATTAAGATAAATAAAAAAAATGAAGTACTATACTTTACTTTAATATGAAAACGTAACAATGGTTTTA